TATATCCGCTACAATGCAATTATTGTATATAAATGGACCTTTTGTCGAAGACGAAAATAGGTCGTAGTAATAAGTAATAAAAAGATCGGATCAGAAAAGAATCATGAAAATTCGAGCGTTGACGTATTTTAGTCAGGGCGACTAATGAGATTAGGAAAAGAGGACTCATTTAAATTAACTAAATAACAAGTTTTTTTATTCCAGTAAGTAAAGTAATAAAGAATAATAATAAGGAATGGCACCTTGATTATATATCATCTTTTTCTGTATCATAGGAATCGAAATAATAATCCTTCGTATGATTCTGATTCTTGTTGTTTCGATTTTTTTTTGTTTCAAAAACATTTTTTGTTTTCAAATCAAATAAATAATTTCATCTAAGATTCATTGGAACAAAAAAAGCCCGGCTAGGTACTGACCAGGCCAGGCCGTGGAAATAAAAAGAAAAGGACTTTTCGGATGAAATAAAAGAGGTACTTTATTTTTATTTATAAATATATTTTTTGTAATCTTTAATAAATATGGTATTATTTATATATTAGGATTGGAGATATCTCTTCTTTTGAGCCCTTACTTTATCCTTTATCTAATTTATCTAAATGGAATTGCTGATAAAAGTTTTTATCGATTTTATAGATATCCATCGATCTAGATAATTATATATCTATATAATTAATTATGTATATAATTATATATCTATATAATATAATAGTAAGGTCTATATAATATACTATATAATATAATAATAAGGGTAGATAAAGATAATAAAGAGAGATAAAGAAGGGCTTTTTTCAAGCCTTCATTTTCTATTTTTATACAATGTATCATAGTAATTATCCTTTTTCAATTTGGGGAGAGATGGCTGAGTGGACTAAAGCGTCGGATTGCTAATCCGTTGTACGAGTTTTTTGTACCGAGGGTTCGAATCCCTCTCTTTCCGTTTATGTCAATTACTTGGTATTTTTTTTATCGTTGAGGAAAGATATGGAATATATAAAATTTGAAGAACATTTCAAAATCAAGCAAAGAAAAAAAAAAATAAGATTTTTTTATTCTTCACGTCCCGGATTACGTCCCGGGTCATTAGATAGGAATCCGAAAATGAAGAGAGAAACAAAGAATATTACTACTGTATAAACAAATAGTTTGAGAGTAAGCATTACACAATCTCCAAGATCATTTTTTTTTAAGAGAATAGATTCTCTATTTTAACCTATTTTGACACCAAGAAATGCAGTGAAGTGATTTATAGAAATAGGAAAAAATTTTCAGAAATTAAGAGGTGAGTCGTTCATTACTAAAAATTGGATTTCATACCCACAATTATATATTGTGGGGGGCTCTAACAGGGTCGTTCAATGTAAAAAAGTAAGAATAAGAAAATGAGAGTGATCTAGATTTATCACAGCTATAGAAGAATTTCAATATTGGACTCAACTCAAAGGTTCTGTATGTACGACTTATCTGATCTTATAACTAGTTATAATCTTTTTTTTCTAGTAAATCATGAATTTGTCTCAGACAGTATTAAAAATCTCATCGAAAGCTTACGGCAGCTTGCCAAACAAAAGCTAATAGAAAAAAGAATAAAGGTATTACTGGCATAACATCTACTATTGGATTCAAAAAAGCGTAGGCCTCAGGCAATTTGGCGAAGAAAAAACTACTTGAAAGTAAAGAATTAAGACAGATACCGATGAAACTTAAGATATTAAGCATAACAATTTTTGTTTCTTTGTTCTTGAAGATAATTGTATTTCTTTTGATTTGATTGAGTTATTAATACCTTATTATTGATATGATATAAGGGATAAGGGAAAAATTAATAACATAAAGTAGGTCAAAAAACCTTTCTTTGATTTGAACTCAGCCAATCAAAAATCCTTCAATTCTAAAATAAATAAAAAGAGAATAGAAGAAATCCAACTTTCATACAATATCTTAATGGAATTATATGTAATGATCAATAAATTTAGTTTAATTTGATCTATAAACGTATCAAAATCCTAGCAACAATCTAATTTATTCTATAAATATTTGTACTGGAATTGACGACCAACCACTACCAATATTAGTGTTTATTAGTGTTGAATATAAATGGGGCGTGGCCAAGTGGTAAGGCAACGGGTTTTGGTCCCGCTATTCGGAGGTTCGAATCCTTCCGTCCCAGAGTATGTGTATTATATATCATAGTATATTATCATAGTATATTATAGGATATATAGAAAATATTCTATATCATATCAGACTAAAGATTGCCCTTTTAAACAACCTTATGTTTAAGAGTCTAGTATTAGATATAGATAGAATTTTATTGTTCTTTCTTATAAGCATTTTAAATATAAATGCGAAAGCCTCTCTTATTCTCTATCCCTTAAATGGTGTGTGAAACCCGATTTTTTTTTTTTCTGTGGATTTTTGAATTATAAACACGAAGGTCTTGTGTTTTTGGCACTAATGGAATTCAATCAATGGTCTTAAGTCTCTTAAGACCGATTTAGGGTACTCAAATTTAGAGTCAAATCAAAAAAAAGGTAGGAACAATCGCTTAATCTAGATCTGTTTGACTTTGGACTTATACAAGATAGTCTAGCATCCCCGAAACTAGTCCAGTCCCCTGGAGGATCCTTTTTTGGTTTATGATGGATCTACTCTATATAATTGGGAGGGTAGATAGGAGTTAATCCATAATGGAAGATATCAATTTTAATGTCTGTCCGAATCTTATTAATTTAATAAAGAATTAAGTTACATATGTAACATATTATGTATTTCTTTTCACCTCATTTTTTCGTATTTTGTGTTTGTCTGTAATGAATAATTGTAAATCCAAGTAACAATTAAGACATAGGTTATTCATCTTTTGCACTTTATTTTAGGGAAAGATTATCGAGTCTCTTAAGTTAAATAAACTAGGCAGAAAATGCTGATATGTATTTTTATCGTTTTATTTCTATTTTTGTGAAAAAGATTTTTGATCCCTAAATTTTTAAAATTTTTATTTGAAATATTTCATTATTTCAAATAAAATATCTATAATTATTTTCAAGGACAGTTGGTTAGTCTATCTGATAGATACGGGAATTCCCTAATCTTTCGATTTTGATTTTATCAAAAAGAATACCAACCCGAATTTTCCCTGACATCAGTCTTTTTTTATCCAATACTGCACGAAAAAACAAGAGATTTTTTTTTATCTATATATTTGTTTCAAATCATTGATGGTCCTAATATATTTATGATAATAAAATGTAATAAATCCTTTTTTATTACAAAACTTTATTCAAATAATATTCAGGTAGGAAATTTTCAATCAATTAAATTAAATCTTTTTAATGATTTCTTATGAGTCCTTGGTACTCGAACAAGTGTGAAACTCGTGAATCCATTCTATGAAGAAATTGAAAAATGGAGATTCTTAATCGTAATTAATTATTTATTAATTCTTAATTTATATAAATAAAAAAACCTCTCTCTATATAGAAAATATCTATATAGAGAAATCAATATTGCACTCATACAAAAAAATGTTATTGATCCAATATATACAATAAAATATGGGTTTATTTAAATAAATTGAATTATTGCTAATACTTTTTCAAAAACTACCCATGTCATAAGAGTATAGATTACTATGGACCAACTAAACCAATGACTATACATGATTCCATAAATGAATCAATTACATACCAGTTCCAAGAAATTAGAGGTTATGGTAAAACTTCGTTTAAAACGATGTGGTAGAAAGCAACGTGCGACTTGAAGGACATGATCTACTGTGGATTCTTACACCCACCATTTTATTTATATTATTATATAGGAATGAAGATGCTCTTGACTCGACATCGTTTGTTCTGTTCCACTAGAGCTCTCATTTTTTGAGGGTTTTGATGTAAATAGTACATGATGGAGCTCGAGTAGAAAGTATTGATTCATTTATCAAGGGCAGAGATCTAGGGTTAGTGTCAATCAATAAGTTGAAACAACTTCGTAAGTATATGTTCGATATAGAAATAGGACGGATCCAATTCGAGCAAGTTTAAAATTCAAACGTAAAATTTGATCAAAAGTGTATCACGCGAGAATCCATTATTTATATGATTCTTTGATAAAAATAAATCACAAAAAATGGTATGTTGCTGCCATTTTGAAACGATTAAAGATCACCGAAGTAATGTCTAAACCCAATGATTCAAGGCAAGGATAAAGGATCCCGGAACAAGGAAAAACCTTTTAAAATTGTCTCAATAACTATAGATCTGAATGAAGAATTGAAATAGATTCTAAAGGAGACAGGCAAAAATAAAGGGGTTAGAGACCGCTCAATAAATGAAATGCTTAAGCTTAAGGGTTGTTTTCCTTTGAGTGAGAGTTATCCAACTTGAGTTATGGGGATAAGAATGAGTTTTTTTTTTTCAAAAAAAAAAAAATAAACAAAAGAATAAGAAAAAAGTATTTAAATCATAGTCTAATTGATTTAATAATCTATAGATCTATTTGACATTAATTAGAATTCTATATCTATACATAACTTTGAATTTTCTCGAGCCGTACGAGGAGAAAACTTCTTATACGGTTCTGGGGGGGGTATTGTTAATTTACATCTATCCCAATGAGCGGTTTATCGAATCATTGCAATTGATGTTCGATCCCGAAGAGAAGGAAGGGATCTTCGTAAAGTGGGTTTTTATGATCCGATAAAGAATCAAACCTATTTAAATGTTCCTGCTATTCTATATTTCCTTGAAAAGGGCGCTAAACCTACAGGAACTGTTCATGATATTTTAAAGAAGGCAGGGGTTTTTACGGAACTTCACCTTAATCAATAACCGAAATTCCATTAATGAAATAAAAAAAAAAAAAGAGGGTGTGGATAACTTGTATATAGCTTTTGATAACCTTTTCTTTATTATTTCCCCCCTCTCTTGTTCTATTCATACTACACTTATTACCCTAAAATTCCGTTTTCGATAACGACAAAAATCTATTATTTTTATTTTATTGATATAAGATCTAAGAAGAAAAAAGATCAATCAAGTGACTAAATGAACTAATTGGTTCTATACTATAAATAAAAATTTGTACATTACCCCCCCTCAATGGGTTGATTTTGTTGAAATTCTATGAACAAAAAAAAAGAGGGGATTAAGTTTTTTTAGCTATTTATATTTATTGATTGAATAAACCGTTTTTTTCTACTTCTTCCTTAATTTCTTCTTTCGCCTACATCTTTTAATCTATGTTGATTATCTCTATAGTGCCAATCCAATACAAGTCCGTAGTTTTTTTTAAGTCTTTTCTTCTTTTCTCTTATTTATTATATAATTTATTATTATTATAAATTTATTATATAATTTATTATTATTAGAATCTTTTATCTTATTATATTTATTTATCTTTATCTATTTTAAATTTAAATAAATATTATATAGATAAAAAAAATAAATATATTAAAAATTGTTATTTCCATTTTTTATTCATTTTAAATTATTTTCTTTTCTCCATTGTAGTCGTTTTTCACTATTCACATTCATATTGACAACAGTGTATCAAACAAATATAATCCGATCGTGTATAAATGAAGCTATTTAGCTCCGTTTCATGACCTTTGCTTTTCACTCACATGATGGTCTCATTGTATTTTCTGTGATACAAAAAGTAATTTTTGTGTGATTTTTTTTTTTTAATTGGAATATTTTGATTACGTCGTGTAATTTAATTTTTTTTTTCATTTTGATTCCGATTGTATCTACACAGAAAAATTTTTTATATTTTTGGGGTTGCTAACTCAATGGTAGAGTACTCGGCTTTTAAGTGCGGCTAGCATCTTTTACACATTTGTATGAAGTAACAGATTCGTCCATACTATCGGTAGAGTTTGTAAGACCGCGACTGATCCTGAAAGGAATGAATGGAAAAATCAGCATGTCGTATCAATGGAAAATTCTAGTAATATTTTTACCTTACTAGATTGGGCCAAACCTTGTTTGAATTCTTGATGCGGAAAAAAAAGTCAAGTCGGGTCAAATGAATAAATGGATAGAGACCTATGCTCCAATTATTTATAGAGAAAAAGTAACGGGCTTATGTTCTTAATTCGAATGATTACCCGATCTAATTAGACGTTAAAACTATATTAGTGCTTGATGCGGGAAGGACTTTTCTCATGAGTGAGTTATCGATTTTTTTATAAGTCCTAACTATTAGTTACTCTACAGTATGGGGTAGAGGGAAATGTGTAGAAGAAGCAGTATATTGATAAAGAGCTTTTTTCCAAAATCAAAAGAGCGATTGGGTTGAAAAAATAAAGGATTTCTAACCATCTTTTTTATCCTAAAATATAAACCCATTAGATGGTAAAAGAAAGAAAAGAGAGGAAAGAGAGTCCGTTGATAAGTCTTACCTATTTACGAGGTATCTATTATTTTTTTACTGTAATACCTTGTTTTGACTGTATCGCACTATGTATCTATCATTTGATAAACCAATAAATCCATTATAGTATCCCCAGTTCAAATAAAATAAAAAATGGAGGAATTTCAAGGATATTTAGAACTTGAGAAATCTCGGCAACGTGACTTCCTATACCCACTTATCTTTCGGGAGTATATTTATGCATTTTCTCATGATCATTTTTTAAATGGATCCATTTTGTTGGAAAATTCTGGTTATGAAAAAAAATCCAGTTTACTAATGGTAAAACATTTAATTACTCGAATGTATCAATCAAGAGAATCATTTTTTTTTTTCACTAATTATAACAAAAATCAATTTTTGGGGTACAACAAAAATTTGTATTCTCAAATGCTATCAGAAGGGTTTGCAGTCATTGTGGAAGTTCCATTTTCCCTACGATTAGTACCTTCTTTAGAGGAAGAAGAAATCGAAAAATCTTATAATTTACGATCAAGTCATTCAATATTTCCTTTTTTAGAGGATAAATTCCCACATTTAAATTATGTGTCAGATGTATTAATACCCTATCCCCTCCATCTGGAAATTTTAGTTCAAATCCTTCGCTCCTGGGTGAAAGATGCCTCTTCTTTTCATTTATTACGGTTCTTTTTTCACGAGTATTGTAATTGGAATAGTCTTAGTACTTCAAAAAAATTTATTTCTTTTTTTTCAAAAAAAAATCGAAGGTTAGTCTTGTTCCTATATAATTCTTATGTATGTGAATACGAATCCATTTTCCTTTTTCTACGTAACCAATCTTCTCATATACGATTAACTTCTTATAGGGGCCTTTTTGAGCGAATATATTTCTATGGAAAAATCGAACATCTTGTCAAAGTCTTTGCTAATTATTTTTCGCCTATCTTACGGGTCTTTAAGGATCCTTTCATGCATTATGTTAGATATCAAGGAAAATCTATTCTGGTTTCAAAAGATACGCCACTTCTGATGAATAAGTGGAAATATTACCTTGTCAATTTATGGAAATATCATTTTTATGTGTGGTCACAACCAGAAAGGATCTATATAAACCAATTATACAAG